AATATCAGCAAAAGAACGTTCTCCCGTGCTTCCAGACATGTCGAGCTCCACATATTCTATTCAGTCAAAGGGATCGATTCTGTAAAAGATAAGAGGAGATCAGTAAATTTACTGAAATCAAATCTTTGTGAGATCGTCAATATCATACCGATGGTATTTTTAGAGTAGACTGAATCAGTATAGCTATCCTTCTTATGGAATAGCAACGCAATTTTCATTTTAATCAGTATCGAATCAAAGCGCTAGATCTTTTCTTCCTTTTTTGTTGTTTGTCGATATAGAACATGTGCCATTCAGTAAAAAATCCCTACAATTTTTGTAGTATAGGGTTTTTTCATTATCGAATTTGGACTCGAAACTATGGATCAAGTCAAAGTTGAAATGTGGGGTTGATTTCTAATAATTCATGAAAAAATTATCATATTCTCATAATTCAATTAGATGCGAAATCAGATAATTTCTTGTTTGTAGTTGCGGAAGAGGTTCTTTCTTGACCTAACTACAACGACAAAGACGGGTCTTTACTTTATAATTTATAATATGGAAAGACAAAAAAATGTAGAACCTATAAAGTAAAAGATAATAGGAATTCTTCAGTTTAAAATCTAACTAACAAACTAAATATTTTATTTTTTAAGTGATCGTATGATGCTTTTTTTCTTTTTATTCGAAATATTACTATTATTTGAATGAACTCACTAATTAAATCTAATAAGTTAAAATTAAAGTAAAAGATGTTATTCATTATTCGTTCTCAAATAGAAAATGGGTTCGATATCAATCTGATTTTACAATTTTATTCCGTTATTCCATAGTGATTCAAAAATAGTTTCGTTTTTGAATGAAATTACACAACACAGTTCTTATTATTTTATTATTATTTATTATTAGTTTTGTTCAATGCATTTCTTGATTCCGAATAGCAAGATGGTTAAATATTATAGTAAAGGTTATATTATAAATGATAATGATAAATCAATTTATTTTTATAACTCTGTTATTTTATTTTTGTTAGTGTTAATGCCGTCTATCATTATCATGATAGATGAATCCTAAATTTTAATTCGACCTTTGCTTTGCCTTTGAGGCATTCTCCTATCTATCAAAAATGGAAACTTAGGTAAGTATTTTAAAAACATATGTATAAAAAAAGATATTTCATTTAACCCCTTAAATATGAATATGTCTACTATAACTAGTTATTTCGGTTTTTTACTAGCGGCTTTAACTATAACCTCAGCTTTATTTATTGGTATGAACAAGATACGACTTATTTGACATGATCAATTAAAGCCTTCGGCAGGATTCCATTTATTATTTATTCTATAACTATTATTGTTCATTGAAATTCACGAACAATTCGGATTAATATTGTAGGGATCGATATTACCTTTTATTTTATTATTTTAAACAAATTGAAATGATTGAAGTGTTTCTATTTGGAATCGTATTGGGCCTAATTCCTATTACTTTGGCTGGATTATTCGTAACTGCATATTTACAATACAGACGCGGTGATCAGTTGGAACTTTGATTAATGAATTAATGAACATCTCGTGTTTTTGTTTTTTGATTGACCTCCTCCTTTCTTTAATTCGTAGGAGGTCAAATTCAGATTGTTGTTCACGTTAGTGAAGTTATTTCAGTGTAATAAGAACGAAATCACGCTCTGTAGGATTTGAACCTACGACATTAGGTTTTGGAGACCCACGTTCTCCCGAACTGAACTAAGAGCGCTTTTTTATTATAATAATAGATAAGACTATATATAACGAAAAGGATTCTTTTTTTTTTTTTTTGTAACTCCAATATATCTTGCATGTCTATACTATGATATATAGTATCAAAAAATGAAAAATCAATTAGTATGTCCATTTTGAATCGATATCAATATCAATTGATCCCCTCTTGCTGCTCATATAAAATAGAAAAAGTAATAGAATATAAATCGATAGGGATGACAGGATTTGAACCTGTGACATTTTGTACCCAAAACAAACGCGCTACCAAGCTGCGCTACATCCCTTTCAATTAGTCTACAGTGTCATTTTAGAGAATACCTATATTCTTTTCCATATATACCTATTTTTTCTATTGATATATACAATTTATCTTTCTATTTATTATTTTTGGTCTCATTTCATATAACATATAATAAGATAACAAACTTATATATAGATATGAAATTCACCGTAAAAAAATGAATAGTTTTCGGAAATGCTCAGAAATAAAGGAATCTATTCTTCTGTTTTAATAGAAATAAAATGTATTTACCCAATCATTGTACATTTCAATTTGAATTATAAATTCCATGTATAAATACAAGCAGTCCTTAACTACATATATCTGATCATATATGTATTAACCATTATGTATTTGAATAAATAAGGAGAATTTTCAATGCGAGATCTAAAAACTTATCTTTCCACGGCACCGGTACTTGGTACTCTATGGTTTGGATCTTTGGCAGGTCTATTGATAGAGATCAATCGCTTTTTCCCGGATGCTTTGATATTCCCCTTTTTTTAATTTTAGTTATTGACATGGAAAAGGGTGAAGAAGATTCAAGATACAACCCCCCCTTTCTCCCGTTTTATTTTTTAAAATAGGATTCGGGGAGGGAAGATAAAGAATAAAAGTCGATTCCACTTTACTTTATAAAAATTATGGTATGGTTCAGATGCGAATTAAATTAAGACTACAGGGAGAACAAAAATAAAAATGGGAATCTAGAGGAAACAATACAGTATTCTATAAGATACTTCAATATTATGATCCGAATAGAAATCTAGTTAAAAATCCTTGTATTACTTATTTTTTTTTTACAATTTGAAAATATTTTATATTTTCGAATTGTATTTCGAGTTAATAACTTCGGTTTTTTTGTTCCTTTCTTTGTTTTGAATTGAAAATATAAGAGTTGAGTGAATCACGAATTCAAAGGGGGTTCATGGCCAAAGGTGGTAAAGGTTCCCGGGTAACGGTTATTTTGGAATGTAACAGTTGTGTCCGAAAGGGTGTTAATAATAAATCGTTGGGTGTTTCCAGATATGTTACTCAAAAGAATCGACATAATACGCCTAATCGATTGGAATTGAGAAAATTTTGCCCCTATTGTTTCAAACATAGGATTCATGGGGAGGTAAAGAAATAAATGAAAAAATGGCCTTCCTATCAACCTGTGAAATAACAGGAAAAAATAATATCATTATATAATATAGAATGAATGTTCTATCTATAAAAAAAATCCGATTTATTAATTTTAATTCATTTGAATCTCACCGAAATAGGATTTTCGGTATAAGGAATAAACAAACTATGGATAAATCCAAACGACCTTTTCTTAAATCCAAGCGATCTTTTCATAGGCGGTTGCTCCCGATCCGATCGGGCGATCGAATTGATTATAGAAACATGAGTCTAATTAGTCGATTTATTAGTGAACAAGGAAAAATATTATCTAGACGGGTGAATAGATTGACCTTGAAACAACAACGATTAATTACTATTGCTATAAAACAAGCTCGTATTTTATCTTCGTTACCCTTTCTTAATAATGAGAAACAATTTGAAAGATCTAAGTCGACCACTAGAACTCTAAGTCTTGGAACCAGAAAAAACTAGGCTTATTATTTAATTTTAATTGAATCAAAATTACAATCCGAACTCAAACGCGGATTGATTAATGCTTTATCCAGATTTGAGTGTCGTTTTGTAAAAAAAAAATCGAAAACAAAATATTTTTTTTTATTGAACGTGTTCGTTCGTGTTGAATACTTTATATTATTCTATTTTAATCTGATTTTATCATACTAATCCACTTTCCCGGAGTTCTTTCTCCGGGGAACTCTGTTTAAATTATTCTATCGTAACTTTTTAATTTACTTATGTTATGATCTCATTGAAAATCATATAAAGACAATTCTTATTTGATATAGCTATTTGTGCCAGTACTTTACGATTAATAAGCAATTGCCCCTTGTGTAGATCATGTATTAATTTACTATAACTATAGGATACCCTATTGGCGCGAATTACTGCATTTAGACGAGCGATCCACAAACGACGAAAATATCTTTTTTGTCTATCTCTATCCCGATGGGCCGAAACCAAAGCTCTTATTTTCTGCTGAGTAATAGTTCGAGTAAGCCTTGAATGAGCTCCTCGAAAGCTTGATGCAAATAAACGAATTTTTGTTCTACGTCTCCGAGCTATATATCCTCGTCTAATTCTGGTCATTGACTAAATGAGAAACTTTGATGAATAACTAATTAATTTATTTCAGTTATTCTTTTGTCCCTTCCCGGTCTATTAATAACAAAACATATTTTTCCAATGTATAAAATAAAAATTCCAATAGCTTTTGCTACTATAACCTTCCCTTCCCAACCATGATATTTTTAGATTACTTTTTCTAATTTATAGGCGTTTCGCTTCAAAATAAGAAATTTTATTTATATTTGGTGTCAAAAATATATATAAATGTATAAAGAAATGGTGGGTTCCGTCGTTTTTATGATTACTTCTTAAATTAAACGGTGAGGTCCTCTCTATACACCGGAGCCCCTTACCCTTCATTTAACTGAGGTTGTTGGTAACTTGTACAATTCTCATTCTTTGGCTCTACTTATGAATTATTCAGTAATAAATCTTTCACAACAAAATCTATCTATATAGTAACGGTATTTAATTATGAAGGTTCGCTAGGTAGCTGACCCTGTTAGTCCGCCTATTCTTGCAAGAATGAGAGCATCATTTTTAAATAGGATTCCCCCGCTTAATTGAATAACCCTTTGCTACCAATGGGGAATTTCTTTTTATCTTAAATCAAGGTGGGTTGGATTTGCACCAATGGAAAACCATAAATTTCATACACAAATAATAAGGATATGAGATATTTTTAGATAGTGAATGGAGTTCTTATAGCCTATTCACTGATCCGGATACGATTATTGATACTAGAAAATCCTTTTATTTTATCCCAGTATATGTATGATTTGAACGAGTCGCACATACACCCTAGTACATGTTCCTCGGCGCTGAGGGCATCCCCGAAGAGCGGGGGATTTTGTGACATTTCTAATTGGCTGTCTTGTATTTCTAATAAGTTGTTTAATAGTTGGCATGCTGAATTGTATCCATAATAAGCTGGTTTAGATCAATCCTAACCGGACGCCTATGAATTACTTCTAGTTAATAGAATTTTAAACCCACTAACAATAAAAAAGATAAAATATCAAATATTGAAGTTGGAGTGAAATTTCCGTTATTTTCATTCAACCGCGACTCGATCAACAATTCCATGAGCTTGGGCTTCTGTTGCTGACATAAATGCATCTCTTTCCATGTCTTCGGATACAACCCATAGGGATTTGCCCGTTCTTTGTGCATAAACCTGTGTCAGGGTTTCGCGCAGTTTCAGTAGTTCTTCCGCTTCCAGGATAAATTCTACTGTTTGTGCCTCAAAATAAGAACTCGCAGGTTGATGGATCATTACCCTGATAATCCCACATAATAAAAAATTCCTCTATTTATGGTAACGAAATAAGATAAAGAATAAGAAAAAAAAAAAAATAGAATTGAACAACCGTACAGGCATTTTTTTTTTTACATTGCATACGGCTATAGAATGGAATTTTTTTATTTTACTCTCTATTGAAGAAAGATAAAAATAGGATCTACAAGATCCAAATCCGTAAATTTTCCAATTACCATCCTTACTTTTTTTTTTTCCGAGTAAAAAAAATACTATGATGGCTCCGTTGCTTTATATATGGATTTTGTCTGTGATTTAGCAATCCCAAAGTTTCTTTTTGATCCAATCAAATAAGGAAAAAGAATCTTCTTGTTTTTTTTTTTCGTACTCTTTCATAACATAAAGATTATTAAGAACGTTCTGGTGTGAAAACAAAAAAGTATGTGACGCTGAAATGGACTTCTGATAGATAAAACCGGAAATAGCCTTTACTTTATCTCATACTACTCTCTCGATACAAAATCTAATAAAAATAAGAAAAAAATTTTCTTATATCGAATTCAAGGTGCCATGCTATTATTACTTACTATTCCTATTTCATATGGCGAAGGCATAGTTTTCTTTTTTCTCTAAAATAAACTAAAAAACTCATTGGCGCCGAGCGTGAGGGAATGCTAGACGTTTGGTAATTGCTCCTCCAACCAGGAGAAAAGATCCCATTGAGGCGGCTAATCCCATACAGATTGTCTGGACATCTGGTCGTACAAATTGCATAGTATCATAAATAGCTACTCCGGGTATTACCCATCCCCCAGGGGAGTTTATAAATAAATAAAAGTCTTGGGTATCATTCTCTATACTGAGATATACCATAAGACTAATAAGTTGATTCGAGATTTCACTATCAACCGCTTGACCTAAAAAAAGTAATCGTTCTCGATAAAGTCGGTTGATTAGGATTTAATTGTATCCCCTAGGAACCGTACATGCACCTTTTGCTGCATACGGTTCAATAAAAAAAATCTGTAAAAAATCAATGTTTAGATTCTAGCCCTCTTTATTTTTTCATATTTGTTTTTTCATAGAGGGTTACTTCTCGTTTTTATTTTTAACAGAGGTGCCTTTTTTTATTCCATCTTTTGAATTTTAGCCCCTATATTCGAAAGGAATTCGCTAAACTTATCGAACTCACTTTTCATTGATGTATTGTTTCACCGATATCCAATTAAAATTACGATGTCATTTTCTTGTTCCTGAATGGGCCTTTTCAATTCTTTCTTTTAGGTTTTTGCTCTGCTCCGGGTAAAGATTGGCCCGATTTTTATTTGCATATATAGGGCAAATGACCCTAATACCATTTCTTTTTTTTTTTTTTCTACGCCTTCCTTTTTTCATCAATTCCCTTTATTTACGTCTTCCACCAAATATTCGCCATATTATTTTATTATTGGATTGATTAATAATTATAAACCATTCTTATTTAGAAATTTATAAATAGAAATCATTGATGATACAAGTAGTAATAATAAATATATTTCCAATTGGGTTTTTCTAAACGGAGCCTGGATATTTTATTTTATTGGTCCAACCAAGTCAACCATAAATTGTGTTAATTTTCATTGAGAATATAAATTTTACTATTCCCCAAAAACGTATCTAATTGGACTTCACGCTCCAAATTTTCGATGATTTTATCAATCTTTTTGGGGTGAACCGGGGGGTGTCTCGATCGGGGGAGAAAACGGGGAAATCCCATATGACCCAAGATATATGACAAGCCGCACTATATGTCAATCCAAGTTGAATATTCCTCTCCAGGAATTCGAAAAGGTACTCTTGGAACACCAATAGGCATTAAATGAAAGAGAAAAAAAATTAAATACTATATTTTACTTTAATGTGGAAACGTAACACAGGGTTCATTGTCTTCATAATATTAGCCCTTAAATCCTATTTTATCTATAGATTAGCCAAGTTCATAAAGATAAAACAAAATTAATCCGAATAAAATAAAATTATTACGAATAAGTTATTCTAATGATGAACAAGTATGAACACATTCGTGCCTAGATAGTGGCCCCATTGCGTATTGGTACTTATCGGGTATAAAATAAATCTGCTTCTCTTTGTTCCTACGAACAGAATTGTTTCATTATTACTAACGGAATACTGACGGAATAGAATAAAATGAACGCGTGTTCCGAGATAATCTACTGAGGGGGCGAGCACCATAATAGAGTTTTTTCCAATGCAATAAAGTTACATAGTGTTCATTTTTTTTTGATAAAGAGGTATTTCCATGGGTTTGCCTTGGTATCGTGTTCATACCGTCGTATTGAATGATCCTGGTCGGTTGCTTTCTGTCCATATAATGCATACAGCTCTGGTTTCTGGTTGGGCCGGTTCGATGGCTCTCTATGAATTAGCAGTTTTTGATCCCTCTGACCCGATTCTTGATCCAATGTGGAGACAGGGTATGTTTGTTATACCCTTCATGACTCGTTTAGGAATAACCAATTCATGGGGTGGTTGGAGTATCACGGGGGGGACTGTAACGAATCCGGGTATTTGGAGTTATGAAGGCGTGGCAGGGGCACATATTGTATTTTCTGGTTTGTGCTTCTTGGCAGCTATCTGGCATTGGGTATATTGGGATCTAGACATATTTTGTGATGAACGTACAGGAAAACCTTCCTTGGATTTGCCTAAGATCTTTGGAATTCATTTATTTCTCGCAGGAGTGGCTTGCTTTAGTTTTGGTGCATTTCATGTAACTGGCTTATATGGTCCTGGAATATGGGTTTCCGACCCTTATGGACTAACTGGAAAAGTACAACCTGTAAATCCATCGTGGGGTGTGGAGGGTTTTGATCCTTTTGTTCCAGGAGGAATAGCCTCGCATCATATTGCAGCAGGGACATTGGGTATATTAGCGGGCCTATTCCATCTTAGTGTCCGTCCACCTCAACGTCTATACAAAGGATTACGTATGGGCAATATTGAAACTGTCTTGTCCAGTAGCATTGCTGCCGTCTTTTTTGCAGCTTTTGTTGTTGCTGGAACTATGTGGTATGGTTCCGCAACTACTCCGATCGAATTGTTTGGTCCGACTCGTTATCAATGGGATCAAGGGTATTTCCAGCAAGAAATATATCGAAGGGTTAGTGCTGGGCTAGCCGAAAATAAAAGTTTGTCGGAAATTTGGTCTAAAATTCCTGAAAAATTAGCCTTTTATGATTATATCGGGAATAATCCGGCGAAAGGTGGATTATTCAGAGCTGGTTCAATGGACAATGGGGACGGAATAGCTGTTGGATGGTTAGGACACCCTATCTTTAGAGATAAAGAAGGTCGTGAACTTTTTGTACGTCGTATGCCTACCTTTTTTGAAACATTTCCGGTGGTTTTGGTAGACGGAGACGGAATTGTTAGGGCGGATGTTCCTTTTAGAAGAGCGGAATCAAAGTATAGTGTCGAACAGGTAGGTGTAACTGTCGAATTCTATGGTGGCGAACTCAATGGAGTCAGTTATAATGATCCTGCTACTGTGAAAAAATATGCTAGACGTGCTCAATTGGGTGAAATTTTTGAATTAGATCGTGCTACTTTGAAATCCGATGGCGTTTTTCGTAGTAGCCCAAGAGGTTGGTTTACTTTTGGACATGCTTCGTTTGCTCTTCTGTTCTTCTTCGGACACATTTGGCATGGTGCTAGAACCTTGTTTCGAGATGTTTTTGCTGGTATTGATCCGGATTTGGATGCTCAAGTGGAATTTGGAACATTCCAGAAACTTGGAGATCCGACTACAAGAAGACAAGTAGTTTGATACAACATTATTATTCTTCGGGTCTCTTTCGCTTTTTTTTTTTTTAGGAGGAGGGGGGTTGACATAACCTAAGTTGACATAATCTAACTAGGGTGTCAGAGAACTCTTGATTTGAATCATTGCCCCTTTTTTTGATTCTTATTCTTTTTCTTTCGTTATCCGAAAAATGATCCAAACTAAATAGGTATGGAAGCTATAATTTTAAACCACGATCGAATCTATGGAAGCATTGGTTTATACATTCCTTTTAGTCTCGACTCTAGGAATCATTTTTTTCGCTATCTTTTTTCGAGAAACGCCTAAAGTCCCAACTAAATTAAAATGATTTTTCGTTATTTCAATTGACGTAATGAGCCTCCTAATATTAGGAGGCTCATTACGTCAACTAGTCCCCGTGTTCTTCGAAGGGATCTCTTAGTTGTTGAGAGGGCTGCCCAAAGGCGGTATATAAGGCGTACCCAGTAAAACTTACAAGTAAACCAGATATAGAGATGGCGACTAGGGTTGCTGTTTCCATTGTTATATAATTTCAAGACCACAATGGATCTATGAGAAAATCCTTTATTTACAACAAAATGGTATACAAAGTCAACAGATCTCAATGAATACACTAGGATTTATGGCTACACAAACCGTTGAAGGTAGTTCTAGATCTGGTCCAAGACAAACTCTTGTAGGCAATTTATTAAAACCATTGA